GAAAATGTTGCGAGAGAGAGTACATCAATGCTAGAATGAATATTAAAAAAAAAAAAGAAAATGTTGCGAGAGAGAGTACATCAATGCTAGAATGAATAAAAAGAAAAAAAAAAGAAAATGTTGCGAGAGAGAGTACATCAATGCTAGAATGAATATTAAAAAAAAAAAGAAAATTTGAATTGTGAATAGAACCTTAACTACAGATACATACGAAACTACAGATACATCCAATTAGAATTTTATTCTAATATATAATTAGAAGGGAGGATTTAAAATGCGAGATCTAAAAACATATCTCTCCGCGGCGCCGGTACTAAGTACTATATGGTTCGGGGCTTTAGCAGGTCTATTGATAGAGATTAATCGTTTCTTTCCGGATGCTTTAACATTCCCCTTTTTTTCATTCTAGTTATTGATATGGGAAGGGATGAAGAAGATTAGAGATACAATCACAGTCAAATATCTGTGACTAACCCCCCCCCTTATCTTTATTAAGGAGATAGAAGAGAATAGGAACGGGTGGTAAGAGTCAGAGAAAAAGAAAAAAATTAGAAATCAAATAAGGGAGCTCGACCCAAGAGAACTCGTTTTCAGGTTACCCTTTTCTTATTATCTTAATAATAGAGTGAAAGCGTAAATGTGCTTTTCTTAGGGAAGAAGGATTCTTGAAACGAAATGCTGGACTGCAAGTCTAAATAGAAATAGAGAGAGTTAGAAATCCTTGTATTACTTATTTTTTCTTATTATCACCTTGATTGCAACGAAATCTTTCATAATCCGATTTCGAGGTAGCAACTTCTTTTTTTTTCGTTCCTTTTCTTTGTTTTGGATCGGAAATAGAAAGGGGTTGGGTGAATCAAAAAACCACAAGTGAAGTGTATGGCTAAGGGTAAAGATAAGCGAGTCAGGGTTACTTTGGAATGTAATAATTGTCGTATTAATAATAATAATAATACGAAATCCCAGGGCATTTACAGGTATCATACTCAAAAGAATTCACAAAATACACCCAATACATTGGAATTGAGAAAATTCTGCCCCTATTGTCACAAACATACAATTCACGGGGAGATAAAGGAGTAGAGTAGTGGATAATTTTGGATTTGAATCGCTGCCCTTTCTGGGTCGGGACTCTTTACTTTATCTACTTTATCCGGGATAGGATCCCAAAGAAACAGGTAGGTAGCTCTAATTCTATTTTTTTTTTTTTTATGATTTGTTCCATAGTTAGGAGAGTCCTGTAGAAATATATATTAGCAAAGGAGTTTTTTATGATTTGTTCCATAGTTAGGAGAGTCCTGTAGAAATATATATTAGCAAAGGAGTAGAGTAGTGGATAATTTTGGATTTGAATCGCTGCCCTTTCTGGGTCGGGACTCTTTCCTTTAACTTTATCCGGGATAGGATCCCAAAGACAAAAGGTAGAAAAGCTCTATTTTTAATAGAATCTTCAATTGGATATGAAAGAAAATAAAAAGATTCGAGAATTTCGAGAGATACTGAAAAGAGTACTCTTGGATAAAGATAAAGATAAAAACACGCAACCTATTTTGAAAAAGAAGCCCTTTACTTGGAAAAGAAAGAAAATAAAGCGAGATATTTGGAGAAGAAAGCAATCTCCTTCGCAACCTATGGACAAACCCGAGCAACCGAAACCTATGGACAAACCCGAGCAACCGAAACCTATGGACAAACCCGAGCAACCGAAACCTATGGAGAAACCCGAGCAACCGAAACCTATGGACAAACCCGAGCAACCGAAACCTATGGAGAAACCCGAGCAACCGAAACCTATTTTGAAAAAGAAGCCCTTTACTTGGAAAAGAAAGAAAATAAAGCGAGATATTTGGAGAAGAAAGCAATCTCCTTCGCAACCTATGGAGAAACCCGAGCAACCGAAACCTATGGAGAAAGCACTGATGGATAAAAATACGCAACCTATGAAAGAAAATGCTCAAGAATTTCGAGAAATTCGAGAAATTCGAGAGATGCTGAAAAGAGCACTCTTGGATAAAAACAAGCAACTTCTTTTGAAAAAGAAGCGCTTTACTTGGAAAAGAAAGAAAAGAAAGCAACCTCCTTCCCAACCTATGGATAAAGCACTGATGGATAAAAATACGCAACCTATGAAAGAAATTTTGCTAGAATTTCTAGAGATACTGAAAAGAACACTCTTGGATAAAGATAAAAACACGCAACCTCTTTTGAAAAAGAAGCCCTTTACTTGGAAAAGAAAGAAAATAAAGCGAGATATTTGGATAAGAAAGCAATCTCCTTCGCAACCTATGGATAAAGCACCGATGGATAAAAATACGCAACCTATTTTGAAACCAACCACCTTCGAAACCTATGGAGAAAGCACTGATGGATAAAAACACGCAACCTATTTTGAAACCCGAGCAGCTTCCTTCGAAACCTATTTCGAAAAACACGCGACCTCTTTCGAAAAACACGCGACCTCTTTCGAAAAACACGGGACCTCTTTCGAAAAAAAAGCGACCTCTTTCGAAAAAAAAGCGATCTGTTCGGCGGCGTCCGTCCCCGATCCAACCGGGGGATCTAATTGATTATAGAAACATTAGTTTAATTGGTCGATTTATTAGTCAACAAGGAAAGATCTTATCTAGACGGGTGAATAGATTGACCTTAAAACAACAACGACGTCTTACTCTTGCTATAAAACAAGCTCGTATTTTATCTTCGTTACCTTTTCATGCTAGTGATAAACTATTCGAAATAAAAAGAAGGGAGTCGGCCGCCAGAAAAAAGAGAACAAAGGGCTTTAGAAAAAAAAAAAAATAGGCTTACTCTTCTATTGAATCAAAATTGAAATCCGAATTTGATTTCCGTGGCGTAAGAAAAAAAAGAATCGGGGAAGAGGCCTCTTTTTTATCGGGAAGAGGCCTTTTTTTATATTGAGTGCGTTCGCCCATTTTGACGAATTTATCATATTTTCCTATTTTCTCATCCTAATTGATTTCTACTCTACCTTCCCGGAGTTCATCCTCCAGAGAACTCCATTAATTAATGAAATTAAAAGAGTTCGGTGGATTCATCCCAATCTCCTTATTTTAGAATCGCACTGGAAATTATGGAAAGACAATTCCTATTTGAGATAGCTATTTGTGCAAGCATTTTACGATTAAGAAGCAACTGTTCCTTGTGCAGATTAGTTATTAATTGACTATAACTATAAGATACTACATTTTGGCGAATTACTCCATTTATCCGAGTGATCCACAAACGACGAAAATCCCTCTTTTTCTTATCTCTATCACGATGAGACGAAGCCAAAGCTCTTATTGTCTGTTGAGCAATAAGTCGAGTAAGCCTTGAATGAGCTCCTCGAGCGCCTGATGCAAATAAACGTGTTTTTGCTCTACGTCTCCGAGCTATAGAGCCTCGCTTAATTCTGGTCATTAAATTAAATAAATGAAATTTCGACGAATAACTAATGGTAATGGATTTTTTTTTTTTCAGTTATTCTTTTCCCTTTCCTAGTTTATTAATAACAAAACGCCCTTTTCCTATGTATAAAATAAAAATTCCAATGGCTTTTGCTACGATAACCTTCCCGACCACGATTTTTTCTAGGCATTTCACCTTGAAATCAAAAAGGATATTGATACTAAGTACCAAAAGGACCTCTTAATAAAAAATAGTAAATAGAAAGAAGTCAATAATGAAATAGTGGGTTCCATCGTTTCTATGGTTATTTCTTATTGTTAAACGGTTAGGTCTCCTCTATACACCGGAGCCCCCTCTTTCTTTTATTGGTAACTTGTACAGTTCACACTCTTCGGCTCTACCTATCTATTATTCAGTAATAGATCTTTCACAACGAGATCTACCTATACAGTAACGGTATTTAATTAGAAAGATTTGCTGGATAGCTGACCATTTGAGTCCGTTCTTGAAGAATAGAGGTATACTCTTTCTGCTTTTTAAATAGGATTTCCCCCGCTTAATGGGATAAGCATTTGCTACCAATGGGGAATTCTTTCTCATCTTAAATTAAAAATGAAGGTGATTGGATTTGAACCAATGAAAACCATAAATTTCAGACCCAGGAGAAGAATATGATAGGATCCATTTTGTTAGATAGTAAATGGAGTTCATTCTATTCTCCGGTACTGATCGTTGATACTGGAAAAGGATTTTCCGAGTCCATGATCTGAACGAGTCACACATACACCCTAGTACATCTTCCTCGGCGCTGAGGGCATCCCCTAAGAGCGGGGGTTTTCTTGGTTTTTCTGACTGGCTGTCTTGAGTTTCTAAGAAGTTGGTTAATAGTTGGCATGCTAAACCGTATACCTAATGGACTGGTTTAGATCCATCCTAACCGGAAGCTTCTTCTTCTATTCTCTAGATTAATAGAATTGAAAAGGAAATCCGGTAAAGGTTTGGGCAAACTTTTTATTTATTTCTGTTAGTTAATTAGTTAATAGGCGATCTTCAATTACCTGGGGTGTATCAAGAGGTCCCCGCCTCTTTTTTGGTTTCGTCAGGTTCTGCTTCCTTTTTTTTTTATTCTTCATCTTCGTCTTCGGAAACATATACCCCATCAATAATTCCATAAGTTATCGCTTCTGTTGCTGACATAAAGGTATCCCTTTCTAGGTCAGCAGTTACAACCCAAGGAGGTTTGTTTGTTCTCTGGACATAAATGTTTATGACGCAGTTGCGCAAAAATAAGAGTGTCTCCCCTTCCAAACCAACTTCCGGCACCCGGTCGTCAAAATCCTCCGCACGAGGTTGATGGATCATTACCCTGATGATACATATAATAAGGTCTTCTTTCATCTTCATCTCCCACGATAAGGCCTAGAATAGAAGATAAAGAATAAGAAAAAAAGAATTGAAGAACCGTACGGGCATCTTTTGCACATTGCATACGGCTTTACAATGGAATTTACTTTGTATTTCCCTCGACGAAAGGGAAAATAGGGGCCTATCAGACCCAGATCGTTAAATGATCCACTTACCACCCTTCCTTT